CGGAAAGATCCATTCGAGAATGAACTATTGGTTCTAAGCCATCTCTGGCGATCAATCAACAATTCTAAGTGCTTTTCTTGCGTATTCTTGAGAAACCAGCGTTTATATATAGATGTAGGAGGATCCGTTTGGGAAGTAAGAAGCCCTTTTGACATCTCTTCATCTGCAAAGAATTCTCGATGTGAAAACACAGAGGCAAAGGGCTGATCTTTGAATAGGAAGAATAATGGATCTGCAGGGTCCCAAATGAATTGGCTTATTCGAAAAAAGCCTTGCTCTTTGGAAAATCTATCTTGTGTCTGGTACTGCATGGTTCCACTCTGCAAGAACTCCAAATCGTTCTCTTGAAGCTCATCCTCTTCATCATAAATGATCCACTTGCCCCGAAATGACCTGGCCCAATAGGGAAATCCCAATTCATTGGGCCTTTCTATAGAATCAAATAGAAAGCCCCAGGGATGCCATATTCTAGGAGCCCAAACTATGTGATTGAATAAATCCTCCTCTATCTGTTGCGGGTCGAGAGCTCCTTCCCCTTCTTCAAACTCCGATTCGTATTTTTCATAGAGAAATCTATGATCAGCGATAGAACAAGATCCATTTTGCATCATATCTAAGGGATTTCTTGGTTCGGGCCGAAGAAGCAATGTCACTCGATCATTATTAAACTGACTGCAATCTTTTTCTGTCCGTGAGGATCCCACCAGAGCGCCTTCTACTTCTAATAGGCCATGAACTAGATCAGAATCATTCTCAACGAGTCCATAAGAAGTGATCCCATTATTTTCATCGGGTCCGGGTAGAGACCAAAGATCTTGAGCGACCGATCCGGCAGAACAACTCAAAAGATAAAGAAGTATCGTGAATTTCTTCATGTTCGTTCCAAGTTCGAAGTACCATTTGTACAAATAAGAATCCCCTTCGTTACATGATTTCTTCTTCATATAGATAGATATAGGATCTATAGGGAAATTACTTAGAAGTACATTTTGTGCAACAGCCCTTCCTATCTGATAGAAAAGGATCCCATGATCCTGAACCGATCTTACCTGGGATCGCAAATACCAAGTTTGTCTATGAAGAGCGGATCGAATTGTATTAGTGTCGATAATGGATTTCTTCTGTGTAATACTAATCGATAGGGCCTCATTGGTAAGTGCTACAAGATCTCGTGCATTGGAAGCCATGGTTATGGACCCGAATCCATTAGTATGGAACATTTTCTTTTCCAAGTGAAATCCCCTAGTATATGAAAGAGTGAAAAAGTGCTTTCGTTGTTGTGGAATAAAAAGCCTTCGTATCTTAATGCATGTATTGAATTTATTCGGAGCTATTAGAGCAGGATCCACTTTTTGGGGAATATGAGTCGAAGCAATAACAAGAAGATTTCGAGTGAACCGTCTTTCACAATCCCTGGAGAGAGAGTTCGATAATAGACCGAGGGATAAGTAATTCGACTCATTCACATCCAGATCATGAATGTTTGGAATCCATATTATGCAAGGAGACATTGCTTTTGCTAATTCGAATTGAAGGGGGATATTCAATCGGTCTATTTCCGGCATCATATCCATAGTTAGCAGCTCCAGTTCCGTATCAAGGTCACGATCGATATCGTCACTATCATCAATATCACCAATATCGTCGCTATCATCAATATTGATATCATCAATAAGAAAACCTTTCGGCCTGTTATCCAGGAACTTGTTCAGAAATACCGTAATGAAAGGAACATAGGAGTTTGTCGCTAGGTATTTTACCAAATAGGATCGTCCAGTTCCTATAGAACCTATCACTAAAATACCCCTAGAGGGGGATAGGGCTAAGCGGAGCGAAAAGGGTTTTCCATGAGATGAGAAATGAAACCTATTAGCCCCACACGAGGTTTGTGAATAAGTGATTGTCTGATAATGAGAAAGGAATATCCGTCTTTCTGCTAAACAGGATGTATTGAACTCATAATTCATTAGATACTTTTGATAAATGTCAAATAAGTATCGTAAGTAAATTGCTCCCGGTTGTTCAATCATTTGATAACCAGAGTCATTCTTTGATAAATGATCACTATGAGTCAGACTCAATAGAATTTGATCAATCCTTTTTTCTGTCGTTAAGGTGGAGAACTGAACCAAGAATTCTCTTTCTTCATCATGAATCGAATCACTGTTCGCGACCCAGGATTCTATTTGATCATCAATCCAATCACCGTTCACCCTTTTTCTTTTTCTGATGAATGAATATATCTCTTGACTTGTATGACTTAGATGTCTCGTATTTCTCGAAAAAGTGATTCGATTGATGGGATTTGGTATGATCCTTATGAGATCGATGATATCGATGAGATTGATATTCAAATCTTTCTTCTTAGAACGTATTGATTTGACCCCATACGCGGGACCACCGCCCAATAGCATGTTGCCACCAGAAGCATAACCCCGTATTTCTTCTAGAGAATCTCCTAATTGTTCCAGAGAAACTAGAAAGAGATTCTTTAACCAGA